GCAAAAAACGGTCGATAATATCAGAATCTGATGAATCAGCCCGGGTCGGTTTACTAATGGGATGCCCTAATGTGTTACAAAAATTCGCTTTAGACAATGATCCAATCAGAGGAATAATTGGAACTATTGTCTCGAACTTCTTCATAGCATTATTTATTAGAAATGAATTTTCTAGCATTTGACTTCGTACCACTGAAGAATTTAGTCGTACGCTTGAACGATAGCCCAAAAAGTCAAGAGAATACTTGCATAATTGGTTTATATCGATCCTTACTGGTTGAAACCACGCATAAAAATGATATTGCCATAAAGTAACAAGGTAATATTTCCATTTATTCATCAGAAGAGGTGTATCTTTTGAAGCCAGAATTGATTTTCCTTGATATCTAACATAATGCATGAAAGGATCTTTGAAGAACCATAGGATGCACTGAAAATCATTATCAAAGAAGACTTTGGCAAAATGTTCTATTTTTACATAGAAATAGATTCGCTCAAAAAAGATTCCAGAAGATGTTGACCGTAAATGAGAAGATTGATTACGGAGAAAAAGAAAGATGGATTCGTATTCACATATATGAGAATTATATAGGAACAAGAATAATCTTGGATTACCTTTTGAAAAAAGGGTAATATGTTTCTTTGGAGTAATAAGACTATTCCAATACTCGTGGAGAAAGAAACGTAATAAATGCAAAGAAGAGGCATCTTTCACCCAGTAGCGAAGGGTTTGAACCAAGATTTCTAGATGGATGTGATAGGGTATTAGCACATCCGACACATAATCTAAATGTGAAAATTTGTCCTCTAAAAAAGGAAATATGGAATGAATTGATCGTAAATTATGCGATTTTGCTATTTCTTTCCTTTCTAAGGAAGATACTAATCGTAGGGAAAATGGAATTTCCACAATGACTGCAAATCCCTCTGAGATAATTTGAGAATACAAATTCTTGTTGTGCCCAAAAAATGGATTTTGGATAGAATCATTAGCTGAAAAAATCAAAGGATTCTGTTGATACATTCGAGTAATTAAACGTTTCACAACTATTGAACTAGATTTCTTGTCATAACCTGCATTTTTGAACAAAATCGATCTATTTAAACCATGATCATGAGCAAGTGCATAAATATACTCTCGAAAAAGAAGTGGGTATAGGAAGTCATGTTGTCGAGATCTATCTAGTTCGAAATATCCTTGAAATTCCTCCATTGGAAATTTGATTTGACCCCAAAAAGAAAAAAAAAAGGTAGGGGATTTATTGGTTATCAAATGATACATCGTGCGATACAGTCAAAACAAGGTATTCTAGTAAGAAAAGAATAAATACCTCGTAGACAGGTAGACTCATTAACGGACTCTCTATCCTCTCTTTTTCAATCGAATTAGTTTATATTCGTTATAGGATAAGAAGATGGATTAGAAATCCTTTATTTTTCATTTCAACCCAATCGCTCTTTTGATTTTGGAAAAAAAAATATCTTTATCAATATGCCGCTTCTTCTACACATTTATGTACAACCTAGAATAGGAAATAGCTAATAGTTAGGACTCATTAAAAATAGTTAGGACTCATTAAAAAATGGATAATCATCCATTCATGGAAAAGCCCTTCCCGTACCAGGTACTAATATCTTTTTAACGTGTAATTAGATCGGGTAATCAGTCAAATTAAGAAATTATGAACAGAAGTTCGTTGCTTTTTCTTTCTTTATAATTAATTGAGGTCATAGGACTCTATCCATTTATTCATTCGACCCAACTCTGAATTAATTTCATTTTTTTCTCACTAAGAATTCAAACAAGGTTTTGAACCGATCCAGTAAGAATGAAATAGTTTCAGAATTCTCTATTGATACGACATGCTGTTTTTTCCAGTCATTCCTTTCAGGATCAGTCGTGGTCTTACAAACTCTACCGAAGGTATGAACGAATCCGTTACTTCATATAAATGTGTAAAATATGCTAGCCGCACTTAAAAGCCGAGTACTCTACCGTTGAGTTAGCAACCCGAAAAAAAATTAGGATATGTAGATACAATTGGAAAAAATAAAGAAATTCAATTGCACGACGCAATCAAAACATCGAACTAGCAATAAAATTCAAATTGATTCTAAAATTATGAATCTAAAAAATAAAAATAAAGAGATCCAATAAGAATAATCAAATTTTCAGATAAAAAAAAAAGCAATTTGGATAGATTGACTCTTCTCGTTTATGTTATCCATTTTTTTTTTAACCAAAAAAGACTTCTTGTTTGTATCACAAAAAATCGAATGAACCCATATATATAGATATTTTTTTTATTGTGAATGAAGTAAAATAAAAAAACGAAATCGAAGAAAGAAAAATATAAGAAAGATAAATAGATCCCTTTCTACACGATCGAATTATATTTGTTCAATACACTGTTGTCAATATGAATAGTTCGAAAAGAATACAATAAAAAAAAGTATAAATAGAGCAAAAGAAGAGGAAGGGAGTGGGGAAAGTATAGTAGAAAAAAAAACTTATACTTATACAAAGCTATATACGAATCACCCACACCCTCTTCTTTTGTATTTCATTAATTGACTTTCCTTTAATTAAGACGAAATTCCGTAAAAACAAACCCCCGCCTTCTTTAAAATATCATAAACAGTTCCTGTAGGTTGAGCGCCTTTTTCAAGAAAATATAGAATAGCAGGAATATTTAAATACGTTTGATTATTTATCGGATCATAAAAACCCACTTTCCGAAGATCTCTTCCTTCTCTTCGGGATCGAACATCAATTGCAACGATTCGATAAACGGCTCATTGGGATAGACGTAGATAAACTAGAACCCCCCCTAGAAACGTATACGAAGTTTTCTCCTCGTACGGCTCGAGAAATTAGAATATAGATATGTCTATGTATACAATTCTAATGTCAAATAGATCTATAAAAGCATTAAATCAAATAAATTAGTAAATTAGACTATGATTATTTAATACTTTTTTTTCTTTATCAAAAAAAAAAAGAATTTGTATTCTCAAAACTCAAGTTGAGTAATTCTGAAATAGCTCAAAAGAAAACCCTTAGGCATTTGATTTTTTGAGTGGTCTCTAACCCCTTTTTCTTTGTCTCATTTAGAATCTATTCGGACTCCTTATTCTTGATCTAGTTGTCGAGACAATTAAAAAAAAGATATTTCCTTGTTCCAAAATATTTTCTCTTTGCCTTGAATCATTGGGTTTAGACATTACTTCGGTGATTTTTAATCGTTTCAAAATGGCAGCAACATGCCCCTTTTTATGATTTATTTCTATCAAAGAATCATAAACGGTTGATTCCCGCACGATACACTTTGGATCAAAAGAGTTTCACTAATTCCAACAAATTTTCCTTTTTTGGATTTGAAACTTGCTCGAATTGGATCCTTTCGATTTAGAAATCGAAAATAGACTACACTTACGAAGTTGTTCCAACTTATTAATTGGCACTAACCCTAGATCCTTGCCCTGAGAAATGAATCAATACTTTCTACTCGAGCTACATCACATACTGTTTACACTACAACCCAAGAAAAAATGAGGTTTCTAGTGGAACAGAACAAAGGATGTCGAGCTAAGAGCACCTTCATTCCTATAGAATCAAAAGGGTGGGTGTAAGAATCCACAACTGATCATGTCCTTCAAGTCGCACGTTGCTTTCTACCACATCGTTTCAAACGAAGTTTTACCATAACATTCCTCTAGTTTGGAACTGATATGTAATTGATTCAATTAGGGAATCATGAATAGTCATTTGTTCGGTCGTTACATTGCTTTCTAAAGAAGTCTTAGAAAGAATTCAATTTCACCCTCGATTTTCTTTTTATTGGATGAATGCAATATTTTTATTTTATTTATTAATTATTAATTTCTATTTATTAGAAAGAAAAAAGCTCTTTGTATTGAATCTACATTGCATCTTCAAGTAACTTGAGAGGATATATTCAACAATCTTAGACTTCTTCGAATATTAAATACTCATAAGAAATCATTAAATTAAAATAGTTATTGAATTGAAAAAAAACCTACCCGGATATCACTATTTGATGAATAAAGTTTTACTAAAGATTACATTTATCATCATAAATAATCTATCTTTGAATTAAACCTAAATCTCAGTGATTAAAAAAATATAGATAGATAGAAAAAGAAATTGATTTCTTTTTTTCGTGGAGTGGATAAAAAAAAGTTGATGTAAAGGAAGATTTAGGCTCTTTTTCTTTCATTTCATACTGAAAAAGAAAATCATAAAAAAAAAAAAAGAATTCCCTCTATCAGATAGACTGAACAATTGTCAGTGGAATGAATTATGAATATTCAATATAGAATATTTCAAATGAACGGATCAAAAATATTTTTCAAAAAACCAAAAAACGTTATCACTGAAATAGAACGACAATAATACATTAAGCATTTCCTCATTTTACGCGTAATTTCTTTGACTGGTGGGGGTTCGTTCAATAATTTTTATTTAAAGTAAGGAGAATAGAATATAGAATGTATGAATTACCCCCTGTCTATATTATTCCATATATTTACAATTATTTATGAGAACCAAATCAAATACGAAATGAAATACCTAAAAATGAGGTTCAAAGAAAATAGATATGTTATATGTATGTAATTGATTATTTCTTAATCCAATTTGTACAAGCACAGCTAGTGAAATTGATATCTTACATTGTTAATTAATTCTTATTATATGGCACGTAAGACTTTTCGAAGTAACTAACTTAAACTTCAATATGAATATTCAATATTCAAAGTATAAGGGGATGGACGTACGATGAAAAGCGCATTCAGCCTCTTTCTTTTGCAATCCCCTTTTTTCTTTATTTCCAATTCTTCGAATCTATGTTCCTAGATCACAACTCGATTCAGTTCCATCTATATCTATCTTATTTGAATTTAATTTGTGAAAAAATAGGATTTAAAGAAGAATAGAATCATTAAAAATCAGAAACAAGAATCACATAATATCCAATATTTGACTCTTAAAGAGTAAAGAAGACAGTTCAAAAAGACAACCTTTCTTTATTCTGATAATAGATATTTCTATCTATATAGAGAATAGGTATTCCCTGGGACGGAAGGATTCGAACCTCCGAATAGCGGGACCAAAACCCATTGCCTTACCACTTGGCCACGCCCCATTTCGATTTCTATTCAATACTAATAAACACTAGTATTGTTTTTTGTTATTCGTCAATTCCAATCCAAAATATCTATGGACTCTATTGTTCCTAGGGTTTTGACACGTGTAGAGATACAATGAAACTGAATTTATTGATCATTACATATAATTCAATTAAGATATTGTATAAAAGTATGATTTCTTCTATTCTTTTTTAATGTAAGAATTGAAGGATTTTTGATTGGTTGAGTTCAAAGAAGGATTTTTTGGTATACCTTACTCTTTTTTTTTTCATTTTTAAGGGATATCAATTATCAATAACAATAACTCAATCAAAATACAATTTCCAAGAAAAAAAAATGTTTGTTATGCTTAATATCTTTAGTTTGATCTGTATCTGTCTTCATTCCACCCTTTATTCGAGTAGTTTTTTCTTAGCCAAATTGCCGGAGGCCTACGCTTTTTTGAATCCAATCGTAGATTTTATGCCAGTAATACCCCTTCTCTTTTTTCTCTTAGCCTTTGTTTGGCAAGCTGCTGTAAGTTTTCGATGAGATCTTTAATACTGTCCTAGACATGATTTATTCGAAAAAAAAAATCGAACAATGGATAAGATCGGATAAGTCTCACAGCATGAACCCTCGATTCAAACAATTCTTAGATAGCTGCAAGAAATCTGACTCACTCTCTTTCCTTTCCTCATTCTGATTCTTTTTCATTTATTGAAAAACCCTTTTAGAGTCATCCCAAAATAGGAAAGATATTTTTTTTTTAATAAAAGACTCGACTCTTATTCCAAATGAATTTCTGAAAATTCTTTTTGATTTTTGATTTCGAGAAACCATTTTGTTTATTGATGTCAAAATAGGATATGGAGTAGAAAAATGGAGAATCTATTCTCTTTTTTTTTTCAAAAAAAAAAAGATCTTGGAGATTGTGTAATGCTTACTCTCAAACTCTTTGTTTACACAGTAGTGATATTTTTTGTTTCTCTCTTCATCTTTGGATTCCTATCTAATGATCCAGGACGTAATCCTGGACGTGAAGAATAAAAAGGCCTTTCTTTTTACTTGCTTAATTTTTCAATGTTCTTACTTCGGATTTTATCTATTGTACATCCTTATTTATTATATTAAATAAAAAAAAACAAAAACAAGGGAAAGGTTTTGAAAAAAAATAAATAAAATACCAAGTCATCAACGGAAACGGAAAGAGAGGGATTCGAACCCTCGGTACGAAAAACTCGTACAACGGATTAGCAATCCGACGCTTTCGTCCACTCAGCCATCTCTCCCAATTGAAAAAGGATAATTACTATCTTACATTACACAAAAAATAAGGCTTGAAAAAAATCCTTTCTTTATCTCTCTTTATTCTTTTTTTGACTATATTGATATATACAACTTTAATATATACTACTTTTATAAGCAATCCCATTTAGATAAAGAAAAGGTTCTAAAGAGATATTTCGAATAAAAAAAAAAATAAAAAAGCAAGAATACCTCTTCTTCCGAAAGAGCTTTTTTTCTTTTCACGGCCTGGCCTGGTCAGTACCTAGCCGGGCCATTTTTTGTTCCATTCCAAATCATAGATAAAATGATTTGTTTGAAAACAAAAGTGCTTATTATTGATTATTGAAACAACAATCAGAAGAAGGAATCTTTCCATTCCTATGATATGGAATTTCATTCTATAGAATGAAAGTGTCATTTTTTATTGTATTATTATTATTCTTTCTTTTCTTTCCTTCTTTTTTTCCTTTACTGGAAAAAAAGAAAAAAAAATAAGGAACTGTGGATTGTTGTGCAATGCATTCTTATGTCATAACATAAATAGTTTTATCGAGCCCTACCTGTTCTGTCAAAAATCCTCCAGCAAAAGAAAGAACTTGTTCTTTCTTTCTTTTAATTTTGAATTAGGAGTGTTCTTTTACTAATCTGATTAGGTCTACTAACATGACAAAACCAAAACAAACACACCAATGCTATAATTTTCATCATTATTTTGTTTTGGATCCTATCTTGATTACGTCCGATTACCTTTTTTTGTTCGACAAAAGTTTCATTTATATACAATAATCGCATTGTAGCGGGTATAGTTTAGTGGTAAAAGTGGGATTCGTTTTATTAATCCCTTTTCTAGTTAAGGGATCTCTCGGTTTGATTTGATTCATATTCCGAAAAAAAACTTTTTTTCTTAAAAGGATTTAATCCTTTACCTCTCAACGAAGGATTCGAGGAAGAATATACATTCTCGTGATTTGTATCCAAGGGTCAATTAAAAATTGACAAATTGGATTATTTAATTGCGAAACATAATTTTTTTTTAATTGGATCAATACTTCCAATTTT